AAAATTGTGTCTTTCACAATGGAATCGGATAAGTGAGATTTCGAGTAAGTGTTTCCATAAGCTTCTTCTGTATGAAGAAATGATTCATCGAAATAATGAGTCACCATCGATATCGACAGATCTGAGATGGCCAAATGTTCGGGAGTTCCTCTATTCAATCCTTTTCCTTCTTCTTGTTGCTGGATATCTCCTTTTTTCACACCTTATCTTTTTTTCCCGAGCCTATAGTGAGTTACAGAGAGATTTCGCAAGGGCCCAATCTTTGATGATTCCATCATACATCGTGGAGTTGCGAAAACTTCTGGATAGGTACCCTGAACATCATTCTTTAAAGAAGCTCTTTCTAGTTGCTCTGGAAAAATTAGTAGATTATCTAGAAGAACTATGGGTGTCTGCCTCTGGCGGCAAGATGCTATGGGGTGGACGCAAATCTTTTCTTATCCATCTCTTCGATCTCATCAGTATCACACCAAATCCCATCAATCGAATCGCTTTTTTGAAAAATACGAGACATCTAAGTCATACAAGTAAAGAGCTCCATTCATTGATAACAGAGCTAGGGGATTTCTCTTCTCTCTGTTCTGGTCAACGTTATCGTTATGATCAAATAATAGAAAATGTGAACGGTCATTGTTGTTTGATTGACGATAAAATAGAATCCTGGATCGCGAACTGTGATGCGATTGAGGATAAAGAAAGAGAATTCTTGGTTCCGTTTTCCACCTTAACGAGAGAAAAAAGGATTGATCAAATTCTATTGAGTTTGACTCATAGTGATCATTTATCAAAGAATGACTCTGGTTATCAAATGATTGAACAACCGGGAGCAATTTACTTACGACACTTAGTTGACATTCATAAAAAGGATCTAATGAATTATGAGTGCAATACATCCTGTTTAGCAGAAAGACGGATATTCCTTGCTCATTATCAGACAATCACTTATTCACAAACCTCGTGCGGGGCTAATAGTTTTCATTTAGCATCTCATGGAAAACCCTTTTCGCTCCGCTTAGCCCTATCCCCCTCTAGGGGTATTTTAGTGATAGGTTCTATAGGAACTGGACGATCCTATTTGGTCAAATACCTAGCGACAAACTCCTATGTTCCTTTCATTACAGTAGTTCTGAACAAGTTCCTGGATAACAAGACGCCTAACGGTTTTGATATTGACGAGAGTGGCTTTTTTGATGAGTATGGTGACGAGGCGGACGATTACGAGGGCAGTTTTTTTGATTTTTTTTACGATGACAGTGACGATTTTGAGGATAGTGACAGTGACGATTATGAGCCTGGTGATATGGACGATTATGAGCCTGGTGATATGGACGATTTTGTTGATAGCGAGATGACGGAGTTGCTAACTACGACGAATGTGCCACTTGTGTATCAGATGCTGGACGAGGAAATAGACGAATTTTATATCACCCTTCAATTCGAATTAGCAAAAGCAATGTCTCCTTGCATAATATGGATTCCAAACATTCATGATCTGGATTCGAATGAGTCGAATTACTTATCCCTCGGTCTATTAGTGAACCATCTCTCCAGGGATTGTGAAAGATGTTCCACTAAAAATGATATTCTTGTTATTGCTTCGACTCATATTCCCCAAAAAGTGGATCCCGCTCTAATAGCTCCGAATAAATTAAATACATGCATTAAGATACGAAGGCTTCTTATTCCACAACAACGAAAGTGCCTTTTCACCCTTTCATATACTAGGGGATTTCACTTGGAAAAGAAAATGTTCCATACTAATGGATTCGGGTCCACAACCTTGGGTCCCAGTGTACCAGATCTTGTAGCACTTACCAATGAGGCCCTATCGATTAGTATTACACAGAAGAAATCAATTATAGACACTACTACAATTAGATCTGCTCTTCATAGAAAAACTTGGGATTTGCGAGCCGACGTAAGACCGGTTCAGGAGCATGGGATCCTTTTCTATCAGATAGGAAGGGCTGTTGCACAAAATGTACTTCTAAGGAATTGCCCCATAGATCCTATATCTATCTATATCAAGAAGAACTCATGTGACGAAGGGGATTCTGATTTGTACAAATGGTACTTCGAACTTGGAACGAGCATGAAGAAATTAACGATACTTCTTTATCTTTTGAGTTGTTCTGCCGGATCGATCGCTCAAGACCTTTTGTCTCCCCCCGGACCCGATGAAAAAAATAGGATCACTTCTTATGGACTCGTTGAGAACGATTCTGATCTAGTTCATGGCCTATCTGATCTAGTTCATGGTCTATTAGAGTTAGAAGGCGCTCTGGTGGGATCCTCGCCGACAGAAAAAGATTCCAGTCAGTTTGATAATGATGAAGTAGAAGGGACAGAAGAGGAAGTAGAAGGAACAGAAGATGAAGTAGAAGGAACAGAAAAAGATGAAGTAGAAGGGACAGAAAAAGATGAAGTAGAAGGGACAGAAGATGAAGTAGAAGGGACAGAAGATGAAGTAGAAGGAACAGAAAAAGATGAAGTAGAAGGA